CACTCCTATTATGATTCCAAATACAGGAGTAAAAATAGGAATAAGTAACCATATGAGCCCATAAACCTCTTTTAAGGATTCCGATCTGGAAAAAGAATTGATAGCTTGTACTTTTATCGTATCAATTATCATTTCAACGATCAACTTCTCCCATAATAATATCTATACTACCTAGTATTGTCATAATATCGGCCAATTTCATTTTTTTAACTAGCTGAGGAAGAATTTGCAAATTGATAAAACCAGGTGGACGAATTTTCCATCTCCAGGGAAAAACACTCCGATCTCCTACCAGAAAAATTCCCAATTCCCCCTTGGGGGCTTCTACTCTCACATAAAGTTCTTGTTTAGACAATTCAAAAGTGGGCGAAGGTTTCTTACTAATGAATCGATAATCAAAATCATTCCATTCAGAATCCTTTGTTTTATCAAAACGCCGTACCTCTAAATTCTCATAGGGCCCTCCGGGAATTCCTTCCAGGGCTTGTTGAATAATTTTGATGGATTCCACCATTTCACCGATTCGGACTAAATAACGGGCTAGTGAATCTCCCTCTTTTTGCCATTGTACTTCCCAATCAAATTCGTCGTAAGACTCATAATGATCAATTTTACGAAGATCCCACGGAATTCCGGAAGCTCGTAGCATTGGTCCCGATAAACCCCAATTTATTGCTTCCTCTCCACTAATAATACCCACCCCTTCAACTCGTTCCAAAAAAATAGGATTACGCGTAATAAGCTTTTGATATTCAGTAACCCCTGTTAAAAAATAATCACAGAAATCCAAGCATTTATCTATCCAGCCATAAGGTAGATCAGCAGCCACCCCTCCGATACGGAAATAATTATGCATCATTCGCATACCTGTGGAAGATTCGAATAGGTCATATATCAATTCCCTCTCTCGGAAAATATAGAAGAAAGGGGTCTGCGCACCGATATCTGCCATAAAAGGGCCAAGCCATAACAAATGAGAAGCTATACGACTCAGTTCTAGCATAATTACTCTAATATAGCTCGCTCTTTTCGGTACTTGGATATTTCCCAACTGTTCTGGTCCATTTACCGTTATTGCCTCTGTAAACATAGTAGCTAAATAATCCCAACGTGTTACATAAGGAAGATATTGTATAATTGTTCGATTTTCCGCAATTTTTTCCATTCCTCTGTGTAAATAACCCAATACGGGTTCACAGTCAATAACATTTTCCCCATCTAGAGTAATGATGAGTCGAAGAACACCGTGCATTGATGGGTGTTGAGGACCCATATTGACTATCATGAGGTCTTTTCTTGTAGTCGGTACAGTCATATATTTTTTCCCCGATTCATTATTCCACGAATTGCTGAAAACCAAATGAAGTTCATTAAAAATAATAATTAATATTTAAATTATTTTAAATATTATAAATAAATAAAAAAAAATGAACTTAACGAGTTTTTGGCTCCCGAATATCCAATTGACTAATTAATTCTTTATAGCGTACTCTATTTTTCTTTGACAAATAAGCCAGGAGTCGTTGACGTTTTCCCAGAATTTTACGTAGACCTCTCTGAGATAAATAGTCTTTTCTGTGCAATTCCAAATGGGAAGTAAGTCTACGTATCTTATTGGTGAAACTGAATACTTGAAATTCAACAGACCCCCTATTTTCTTTTTTTTCTTCTTGCGAAATAACTGAAATGAATAAATTTTTAACCATAACAAAAAATTCTGCGTCCCTTTTTCTTTATTTACATTACAAATATAGATTTTACTAATCAGTAATAATAATGCCAGTCATTTTAATTTGTTATACACAATAATCGGGATTTATTCGTATACTTCTTTTTTTTTAATTCACTTAATTGATAATCAATACAATTTTTTTTTTTCAATTTTATTCAAATATAGATAAAAAATTTCTAACCTACAAAAGAGAAGAATTTTGACCTAAGATAAGAAGATTATGACGACTCATTACTTACTAGATAGAATTGCTAAGATCAAGGTCAGGTAATCAGTATCATGTACCATAATCTAATATAACAACATAAGGCTGTATATATTTGTTTGTGTTCATATACCATGTCAGAGATGCCGCTTGATCCATGTAATGTAAATGTATCATCAACTAATTATCAATCGTGGATACATATGTATCCTTGACATAACGAAACGACTACCATTATTGGTATCAAACCAATAGCGATTCATACAAGCAAAATCTTCGAATCGATAATTTGGCCAAAGAAATAATTTGAACTTAATAAATCGATTTGTATCTACATCAAGATGCTTATCCTCATAAAAAAATTGACCACAGCGCTTTACATTGTTCCCATTGCAAAATACTTGATTTCTATCCCCAACATTGACATTTCTTGAATTGAAACAAATGAGAATTCTCAATTCTCTACGACGTCTAGGAGATAAAAAATTATCAGGAACAATAAAATCATAAAAATTATCGTTTCTATTCCCATTTTCATGTCGTGCAATGGATTCATTAAGACCATTCTTATCAACATTTCTTTTTTCTTGGTATCTTCGATTAGTTTGGCGCTTACTCTTATGCACCCGTGAAATAGCTATGGTTTGGTACATGATAAATTGTCCGTCCCATTTTATGGATAGCCGAGCTGGTTCAATAATCAATAGTCCCCTTTTTATCAATTTTGTAAGAGTTGTAGACTTCGGAATCAGCATTACATCCAAACTTATTTCGTCCCTTTGAATAGAGGATATAGCAATTTCCTTTGGATTTCTCAATCTAAGGAGTAGGCAATATACCTTGATATTATTTAGTATTTTTTGATTAAAAGCATTATCCCATTTCAATTGAAAAAGAAAATATCTTTTCAGGAAGAAATCTAGTTCCGCTCCTATCATGGATTTATTTTGATTTTTGCTTTTTTGAATGTATGATCCCCGATAATCTTCTTTAACATTTTTTTTTTTTTTCGATGGATCAGATCCAATATTTTTGTTATTTTGTGCATATGATCCAAGATCTCCTTGGACTGGCTGTTGTTTTTCTTCTTGATTTTGATTCTCTAATTCAAGAGATTTTTTTGGATTATATAATCTATCTTTTTTTTTCTTTTCGTTGATATTTTTACTAATGTTTTTATTTATATTCAATTTAAAAAGAAGTAAATTGATTGGTATGATCCACGGTTGAATCTTATATGTATTATATAGTGACACAAATTCTGGCAAAAACCAAAGTTCTAGATTTGATATCGGACAATTTAGGATTTCTTCATTCATTCCCATCCAGTCCAAAAATGTTTTTGTTTGATTGGTTGGGCAGATTTGTTTATGAATCGGGGGATTCATAAACACTTTCTTATCCATTTTTTTTTTATCTATTTTATCAATTATTTGATAATAATTAGTCCGAGTCTTAGTATTTTTATTAATGTTGGCGCTGGCCCCAATATCTCTATTTCTCCATTCCTCAATATCGATCTTTTTTCTAAGACAAAAATTAATAGTTTTCCAATCAAAATATTTTCTATCCGGATTTTTATCCCTATCAATAATAGAATCTTCTCGTAGATAGTTACCAAGATCTATATCTCTCGGCAAATAAAAAAGTTCGGGATTATAATAATTGTAATTATAGGAAATCCTTTTTGCCTCGTTTACTTGGAATGGCGACCCATAAATATATGAACCTTTCTTATCTTCATAATTCAGATATTTATTTGATAAAAGATCATATTTGTAGTTTTTTAATTTATCTTTTTGGTTCTGTAATGAATTTACTGCATATGCATAATTGTTTTCTTTCTTGTAATGAATTAATCGGTCTTTTTCATATGAATAAAAATTGGTTGAGTTTTTATTTTGAACCATAAAATTTTGATTGATTCTATTCCGCCAATTTTGCGGTACTAATCTAGACCATCTAGTCTGAGATAAATTGTATTTATAGTGATCATTACCCATTAACCAGCTTTTCCATTCATTCATTTTAAAACCGCTAAGTTTATTATACCTTGATTCGAAATGAAATATTCCGTGTGTTCCAAAAAAATCTTTTTTTATTCTATCCTTAATAAAAGGAATTGTTCCGTGATATTGAAATAAAAATTTCAAGTAATGCTTGTTGATAACTTGGGCTTGTGATAATTTGTAAAATACATATGCCTGTGACAACGAAGAAAGGTCACAAAAAATCTGCGAATTTTTATTTCTAATATTAGAAATAAACTTTTTTATAGTCGAAATAAAATAAATTTTATTTTTTTTATCAATATAAAATCCTTTTTTATTTGTTTCATCATTGGAATTATCCGTTATTTTGTTTTTTAATTGAAGTAAAATTTTTACATGTATTCTGGGAATATTAATGATACGTAAAAAAATATCTTTGTATATCCTTTCAATAAACAAATAAAAAAAATAGTGATATTTGCGCATTAGTCGAGCACTTCTTCTTTTTAATATCTGCCAAATCTTTTTTGATGATTCTAATCTTTTATCATCACAATTTGTTTCGTTAGGACTAATGTTTATATACGTAGTTATAAATATATTTTTTTTTTCTTTTGTTATTTTTTCGATTTGATTTCTGATTGTATTTGTCTTATCAGCCAGATCTTTCATCTTTTTTTCTGTCAGTGAATAATTTGTCCAATCCGCAGATCTAATTCGAATGGACGATTCATGATTTATATGATTACTTATTAGTGTTAGTGATTTTTTTTTTTTTGTATTCGATTCATATACTTCCCTCAATCCAAATAATGGAATTAGACTTACTTTTTTAAGTTCTTTCATTATTCTTTTTATAAATCGAACTATTTTTCTAACCCATCTTGTTTTTTCTTTTGATACTTTTCGAAACCATTTTGCTCTTTCGTTTATAATTTGTAGGGCTAGAAAACGTTTTTTTTTCACTTTTATAAGTCTTTTTTCAAGTTGTTTCCAAATAGGTTCAAAAAAGGAAGGTAGTTGTCGGGGAGAACCAAAAGGTAATTCAGCTTCCATTCCCCAAACTGTTAAA